TACTTAAAAATAGAGTTAATAATCGAGATTCCTTGCCGATACTATAATAAAAAAGAAATCTATTCAATGAATAGCAGCATAAGATCCATTGAGTTCTCTTCGCACTCCTTTGTGAAAGAGTAGAATGAGAAAGCTAATGAATCTTAAACCCATTGATAAAAAGAAAAAAAGAGGATAAATACTATAGTTAGTGAATAAAAGAGGGTTTGGGGATAGAGGGACTTGAACCCTCACAACTTATAAAGTCGACGGATTTTCCTTTTACTAGAAATTTCATTGTTGTCAGTATTGACATGTAGAATGGGACTCTCTCTTTATCCTCGTCCGATTAATCCACTTTTTAAAAGATCTCGAAAACTATGAATTGAAGGATTTGATTACTCAATATTTGATTGGAATGGGTTCACAATAATTCTAAAAAAATTCAGAATTTTCTATTTCATAATCATTCCTAATTTCATTCTAAAAAAGAATAAAGAACCTATATTATGATATGGGTTCCGTGATTAATCGTTTGCTATGTCAGTATCTATACGTGTGTATTAGATGTATAAAGCCCTTACTTTCTCTAAATTTAGAGAGAGTTCCACTACCAACACAACGTAATCAACTCGATTCGTTAGAACAGCTTCCATTGAGTCTCTGCACCTATCCTTTTCCTTTGGATTCTAGTTCGAGAACCACTTGTTTTCTCAAAACACGGATTTGGCTCAGGATTGCCCTTTTTTAATTCCAGGGTTTCTCTGAATTTGGAAGTTACCACTTAGCAGGTTTCCATACCAAGGCTCAATACAATCAAGTCCGTAGCGTCTACCGATTTCGCCATATCCCCATTTTCCTTTTCTTTGATTGAGACCTGGATTCCTTGTGTAATTTCATCCATCTCTTAGTTTTTTTTGGAATCGTTGAATTAATTACTCGACGTAGTCTAGCAGTTCGTCTCTATTTGACAGACCCTGCTTATTGCAATTCAGAATTGAATTGATTCTATCGTTGATGTATTTGCAATTCAATCCGAATCAATATATCCCAAAGTTTTTCTCTCCCCCACCCCCCCCCGCCTTTCTTTTTTAGAGTATTCAAAATCATACTATAACGCTTGATATTCATTCTTTTTTTTTTTTCTAATCAGAATTAGCAATTTCATTTGCTATGATTCTATGTTCTCCTTAGTGAAATATTAATCATTAAATTATTAAGAAATAACAAAAAAAACAAAATATCTCAAAAAATGTCTATAATGATCGAATGAAAATGCCAAGAAATTCGCATTTTCTCTTTATTATATCTTTCATCATATATATTATTCTTTTCTATGTATTAGATTACTCATCCGAGCCATATCAAATTGAAAATATCTGAAATCAAATTCAATATAGAAATTGGAATAGATTCTATTCTATTAGAAAAATCAATTTGCGAATTAGAGAAATAAAAAGAAAGTTCAAAAATTTCTATAATCCTATTTAAGGATATCCTCCAGTTAAGCATATCAAGTTAACTTTATCTTTATGAAGTTCTAGTATTTTTTTCTAAGTAGAACTTCCAATTTCGAACTAGTTAATAGCTAAGATTAATAATTAAGATCTGACATTTTACGGATTTCCTATACTATACATATTTCTATTTGTTACACTATTTCTGTTATGTAAGCCCACTTAGCTCAGAGGTTAGAGCATCGCATTTGTAATGCGAGGGTCATCGGTTCAAATCCGATAGTCGGCTTTTTTCTATATCGATGTTCCATGAACAAGAATCTCTCTTTTTCTCTTTTTCTCCGAATTAAATGGAGAATCCAGGATCTATTATGTGGTTCTACCTTACAATTTTGCTAGATACAAAACAATAAAATAAATAATATATATACAAAAAATCCAGATGTTGATGAAATTCCATTTTTTGTGGTACTTTAGTAGATTTTACTCTGTTTATCCTTTAGTTTAATTCAGTTTTAATTTTGATGTATTCTGTAATGTAAATACAATGAAATTAATTGTGTAAAATGAAATTTCAATAAAATAAACAAGGAGTCTTCATGTCCCGTTATCGAGGACCTCGTTTAAAAAAAATACGCCGTCTGGGAGCTTTACCAGGACTCACTAGAAAAACACCTAAATCCGGAAGTAATCTGAAAAAGAAATTCCATTCTGGGAAAAAAGAGCAATATCGTATTCGTCTTCAAGAAAAACAGAAATTGCGTTTTCATTATGGTCTGACAGAACGACAATTACTTAGATATGTACATATCGCTGGAAAAGCAAAAAGGTCAACAGGTCAGGTTTTACTACAATTACTTGAAATGCGTTTGGATAATATCCTTTTTCGATTGGGTATGGCTTCAACCATTCCTGGGGCCCGGCAATTAGTTAACCATAGACATATTTTAGTTAATGGTCGTATAGTCGATATACCAAGTTTTCGTTGCAAACCCCGAGATATTATTACTACGAAGGATAACCAAAGATCAAAACGTCTGATTCAAAATTCTATTGCTTCATCCGACCCGGGGAAATTGCCAAAGCATTTGACGATTGACACATTGCAATATAAAGGACTAGTTAAAAAAATCCTAGATAGGAAGTGGGTCGGTCTCAAAATAAATGAGTTGTTAGTTGTAGAATATTACTCTCGTCAGACTTGAACTTAACGAAAAAAGGAAAAGTTCATAGAATTTTCTTCCCCTTCCCCTTTCCCCGAACTAAATCGACCTAAGGCCCTTAATTCGTATTTTCCCATTCAACTAGCATAAATGGATTAACCCTAGGATCCTTTTTTCTTTTTTGTTCTTTCCTCTATGTGTATTTTACATACCACAGTAATTTACTATAAAAAATTTCTATTAAATAAAGGTATTATTGCTGGAATAAATTGTTATTTGATTTGATACATTGTGATCGTTAACGTTGATCAATTAAGAGAAACGGAAAGAGAGGGATTCGAACCCTCGGTAAACAAAAGTCTACATAGCAGTTCCAATGCTACGCCTTGAACCGCTCGGCCATCTCTCCTACATAATCTTATTATGGAAAATAAACTAAGTGAATAGCGAGTTTTCCTATTCCTGCAGTACAGGTACAACCACAACGGCTCGGGGGTTCCATGGTTCTATTGGAAAAATTCCTTTTCATCTAAGTGGAAGGATCCAGGATTTTTTTACTAGGAATTCCGCTCCCTCGAAAAGTTTTAGTTTGGGTTTTCCCCAAACCAAAGAAAAAGAGAATGGAAGAATTCTTCTTATTCCATAATAAAATAGAGGAACCCTAGAATTCTGTTTGCATAAGGTACGCTACGCCATACAATCGAAATCTAAAAAAGGGTATGAGACAATTAATGACTTTGAAAACGCGAAATAGCTGATGAGAGAAGTTATTGTTGAGAAATAGAAAAGTGGAATGAAATCCAATCTTAGTCAAATATTTCATATCTCTTCTTGTCCAAACAGAAGGAAAAGGAGACAATTTGAGCTGAGCGGAAAATCCATACCTCTCTTATCCATTTAGAGCATATGGATCGATCGATTTATAAGAATCGAATGTGTTTGTTTTTATGTTATTTTGTGAAGAAATGAAAACAATTCTATATAGAATGGGTTGGGAATTATGCCTAGATCCCGTATAAATGGAAATTTCATTGATAAGACCTCTTCAATTGTAGCCAATATTTTATTGCGAATAATTCCGACAACCTCAGGGGAAAAAAGGGCATTTACTTATTATAGAGATGGTGCGATTTGACTCTTTTTTTTTTTTTTTTTTTTAGCCCTACCTACACCTCAGTCTTACGAGAAAGAGAGGGGGTTCGCATAGAGAGAACAAAATTAGTAAAGGAAACCCACGCTTGGGGAAGGTGAGGTGAACTAACAATTCCTTCTGTCGTGTATCCTCGATTGATGCGGCCTCAGATGCTTCAATTGTAGATTTGAGTATTGAGCGAAAGGTTACACCTACAGGATAGGTTCTGTATTACAGGCCAATCCTACTCTACTAGTACCATACCAATAGGCAGCATAGGGGAGAAAAGCACTACACCTAGAAATAGGAATCAACAAGAGAAAAACTTTGTTAGAAATTAGCCCTTTCCTGATCGGTATCAGGGCTGGGAAGAATGGTTGGGATAACAAACAACCATCAGGTTTGTACTTTGGATACCCCTATAACCATCAAAGATCGTTGAAGTGGCTAATTCCTCTAAATAGGAGGCGTTGAGAACAAAGAAATTCTTGGAGCTATCGTTTTCCTCTAGCATTAATAGAATTCATTGGTGTTAAGAAAAACCTCTTGCGGGAAGGTTGGCTAGAGATTTCTTGGAAAAATACCAGCCCCTTTCGGTTCATAATAAGATGGGACTAATTCTATTTTTATTCTATAGATTATTTCGCTTAGTACTATGTACAGAAGGGAGGAGCCGTATGAGATGAAAACCTCATGTACGGTTTTGGAACGGAGATTTTTTGAATAGAATGAACGACCGTAACGGATGTTGGCTCAATCCGAAGGAAATTATGCGGAAGCTTTGCAGAATTATTATGAAGCTACGCGACTAGAAATTGATCCCTATGATCGAAGTTATATACTCTATAATATAGGCCTTATACACACAAGCAATGGAGAGCATACAAAGGCTTTGGAATATTATTTCCGGGCACTAGAACGAAACCCCTTCTTACCGCAAGCTTTTAATAATATGGCCGTGATCTGTCATTACGTGCGACTATCTCCACTATAGAAAGAAGAAAAAAAAAAGAAAGGATCAAATTTTCTAGTAAATACTAGAAAAAGGGCTTTCTACATAGGGATCGTCAAAACAACGATTTTGCCCTATCAGCTGTAGGAAGGAAGGACACTTCACGAGAATCAAAATAGGAAGAAAGTATGGCCTATACTACTACTCTATGGATAAAGTTCCCAAATTGATAGAGAAAGCACCGTAAAGATCCATTAGTGAGCGACTGGGTCGATACAACTAAAAAAAACTGCTTACTTATCCCATGATATGGGGCA